AAGCAATGACGAGCAACGTTTCACTCATTCCTGACGAAGTGTCAAAGTAAGCCCTTAGATTATAAAAATATGGATCTCCTTGGGTAGGATTTGAACCTACGACCAATCGGTTAACAGCCGACCGCTCTACCGCTGAGCTACCCAGGAACAATGCGGAGAATTCAATCCTATGTACACTCGAAGACTCTTTTTCTTCGGACCGACCTATGACCAGTGCATGAACCGTTGGACGGAGCTTTCTCCGGAACTTCGCGTACACCCTAACCTCTATTATACGGAGAAGGGGTAACGATAGCAATCCCTTTCGCCCCCCCGTCGTTTGCCTACCCTTTCTGACTGACTAAAAGGTATGTGAAAAAAAGATGATGGAGTGAATGATTCTGTTTCGAAATAAAAACTAATAAAGATTCTTTCTATTCCATTAATATTCTTATTAATAATTAATAATCTGTCTCAATTGATTTTGATTTGATGTAAATTTTTCTTTGTGTCATGTCATCATTATTATGTATTATATAAAGGATTACGCATCATAGGCATAGGCATTTCATTTCATTTTTTGGAGGAAAATAGAGACCGAAGTATGAACGGAAAGAAACCTAAATATAAGCAAAAACAATTGATACCGAAAGGATTCTATTTCTTATTGGAGAGGATGCAGAAACCTCAACAGAACCCTCATTGGGAGAAAGCTTGTTGGGATAAAGATCATCAATATTTATTGAATAGATATTTATTGAATTTATGGACAAAATGGAATTTGGGATTGTTAACTGAAATCTTTTCCAATCGAGAACACAAGCTCTTCGACTTTCTATTTATCATTTGTTCCAATTCTTCACATCGAATCCATATATTCAATTTAGTGTTACTTTTCATATCACTAATCTTTCCATATCGTTCGAGTAAGAAAAGTGTGGTAGAAACAAACTATTTACATTTGTCAAAAAGAGTTTCTGTTACTCGTATGAACCACAGTAAATGTGAACGGGGAATGCAAGGCGAATCGAATACTTTAAAAAAAAAACATGCTTGTAAGAAAGATAATAAGAGAGATAATAGAATAATCTCGGAAGAGGATAAAGCAGCTATTAATAACCATTTTCTACTCCCGTTTCTGAGGAGGTAATCCTATGACGTCAAAAAAAACTTTTTCACTTTTTTTATTACGGATTGAAATATTGCCGTGGATAAATGTTTCAAGCCCATTGATCCTATTCGGGCTATATTACGGATTTGTTGCAACATTACCTATCGGTCTTCCTCAGATCTTACTCGTAAGAACCTTTCTTTTAGGGAAAGATTCTAATGCTAAATTAGTTATTGGAACTTCAATTGTAGGACAACTGGTAATCATTTTATCGGTATACTATTTACATCTCTACGTCATGTTAGTGAAACCTCATGCAATAACTTTGCTAGTTTTACCGTACATGTTATTTTATTGGCATCGTCTTTTATGTCACCGATTGCAAAAAGAAAAAAGACCAATATATCATTATCATTTTAGGCGTGCAAAAATAGTCCGGAAATCTGATGATATTCAATTTGTCTATGAAGGAAGAACATTAACATTTTTGGATATTATTATCCTTTCATTATTCAATCCTGTTCTCTTACCAAGTCCTGTATTAGCAAGATTAGCCAAACTCTTTACTTTCCGTTATAGTAATAAATTTTTATTTGTAATAAGTAGCCTTTATGGCTGGTGGTTGGGTGGTTCCATTTTTCCCGGAATTTTGGCCAAATTTATTTCCGTTTTAAAACCCGATTCAGATACAGATAATAGGCTTTCTTATTTAGTAAGGATTCTCTTTGCTCGAACTTCCCGTATCATTTATATAGCTCTCTGTCTATTATATTTGGGTAGAGCTCCTGTACCTCTCTTCGATAACAGGATATATTCTAATTTTGAAAAAAAGGAAGCTAAAAAGTTATCGTGGTTAAAAAAGTGGCCTACTATCTTATTCGATTACCGAAAATGGGTCCGACCATTCCGATATGTCGAGGAAGATATTTTTTATTTCAAGGCGATGACTCCTATAAAAACAGAGATGTCTCAATATTTTTTTGACGCGTGTGTGAGTGATGGGAGACAAAGAATATCTTTCACATCTTCACCTAGTTTGTCAATTTTTGAAATAAATTTCAAGGAATATTTCAATCTTTCGGATATTCCTTCGTCATTCGAAGATCTTTGTCAGAAGGAATGGATTGATACCGAAAAACAGGGAAAAGATAATTTGAATAATGAATTAACGAATAGAATTCGAGCTTTAGACAAAGGATCTTCAATAGAAAAAGTTATTGAAAAAAAAAATAAATTATGCGATCACGGGAACGATATTTTCCTTAAAGGGTTTGATCCTCTTCTGAATAGGGAATTACGTGAAGGAGTTGCAATACCAAAATCACCTTGTATTTTGACTGACGATTATTCTCTATGGTGGAAACTTCAATATGCTTGGCAAACAGATGATTTATCTTCAGGTAACTTTACTGGAGTAAAAGAAAATCTTTCTTCCCCTTTAATAGTGGAAATATTACAGATCTATAAGGAACCCCAACTCCGAGAAATTAAAAAAGAAAAACCTCTATTTTTAAAACTAATAAACAATGCATTCGATTTTATGAATTTATACAGTGGAATTCGTTCCCTCAGAATAAAAAGTATAGATTTTATTAGAAAAAAGAATAAAAAATTTAGATTTGTGAAAAGTTTCGCAACACAACCAGATTTTCGTCGGAACCTGATATTAGGATCCATACGTGCTCGAAGACGTAAAGCTTTATTACAAGAATCCTTACAATTGCAAATGCATTCTCCATTTTTTTTGAGAATATTGAAAAAAACGACGTTCTCTTTTCCGGGCATAATAGGCGTAAATGTAAAACCGACTTTTGCACATCCTGAGAAGAAAATGAAAGGATTAATAGCCTTTTTTTCGAAAAAGGCTTTTGCTATAAAAGTAGTAACAAAAGCTAATCGTCTCGCGACGGCAAACAGATTTGATTTTCCGCTTGCTCATTTGGTAAGAGGTTTTTCTTTAATCAGCCAATTATACTTTAGAAAATATATAGTATTACCTATATTAATAATATTTAAAACTATTAGTTATCTATTATTATTCCAAACTAAGGAATGGGCAGAAGATTGGAATGATTGGAATAAGGAATTTTTTATAGGATGTACTTATGATGGTACCGAAGTTTCGGTGAACAAATTACCATTTTCGTGGCATAGAGATGGTCTTCAAATAAAAATTATAAATCCTTTTCATTTGAAGTGGCGTGATCCTGGATTCGAAACGAATTCATATAGTTTAACAAAAAATAAAATAGCAAAAAATAAAAAAATTGATTATGGTTTTTTAACAGCCTTGGGATTTCAAACCTATTTACCCTTTGGCAGTATAAAAAAAAACCCTTCCTTCTTTAAGCCTTTAATTGGGGGATTGAAAAAAAGATGGAAAATAAATATTTTATCGAAAAAAATTACAGAAATCTTTGACAAGTTTTTTCCATTAAAAAAAGAATCAAATATTTATAAAAAAGATCTAACAATATTAGATGCTCAGCCCAATAAAACTACGAGTAATGATATATCTAGCCTTGAACCAGATAATGAACACAGAACAAATTTTGGGACAAGTAGCAAAATAATTGATGAATTACCAATTGGAATTACACTTAAATGTAATGAAAATTTTTCATCAGCAATTCCAGATCAATCTGGATATGAAGCTCGAACGAATATTGAAGAATTAAGGGATTTCATAGCCCCGGAAAGTAATCAGATTGGAGGAATTACTGAACAGACCCATTCTGATGAACTAGAAATTAATATTAATTCAAAAAAGAAGAATGGAGTGTATCCCGGTAATGAGAAAGAACTGAGATCAAGAAAGATATCAATTCAAAATCATCAAATAATTGTGAATTTTCATAGAAGAAGTATGGAATTGATCGAGGAATGGATCTGTTTAATCAAGATTCTTTCAAAAAAAATGAATAGAAATTTTGTAGTTTTTCTTCATCTCATTTGGTTCAAAATACAATTAAAAATGGGATTGACAAGAGATCTTTCAACAATTTATAAAAAAATAAAATTTTTTATTTCTCGGTCAAAAACGAAGGATAATAAATTTTTCAATAAAGATTTAATCATTTCTAGTAAAGAAATGAAATATTTCAAGGTTCATCCTAGTCAGGATACGGGATTAATATCCCAAGCATATGTATTTCACAAAATATGGCAAATGAGAACGATGAATAAGTCTTATCCAGTGGAATCATTAAGGCACCGGATATCAAATCTCTTTATTGAAGAAAATATTGAAGCTTTTTCAAATGAAGAGGGAATACTCGGTTCCAGGAAGCCACGGGATTTGGAAGAGAAGGACTGGAAGAAATGGTTACAATGTTTTCATCGATGTAATGTACCTTTACGGATATGGCGTAAGATTGCACCACGGAGATGGAAAGATAAGGTTACTGAACATTGGCAAATAGAAAATTATTTTTCTGATAATTTTGACAAATATAAATCTTTACGTTCTTATAAAAAAAGTATTTATTCTAAACTCATTGCGGATCTGAAAGAAACGGGGAAATTTAACGAACGGTACAAATATAATCTTTTATCTTATAGTTATCTTGCTTCTATAGAAGATTCGGACATTGAAAGATTTCCAATATGGCAAGATGAAAAAAAAGAAATCGTGTTTAATGATCGTATTCAAAAGATACGTAAATATAAATTAGTCAATGGTAGAAAGAATAGTGAGTATAAAAGAATTGATAGGAAAAAAAATATTCATTTAAATTCCAATTTATATTCATGGCTATATCCAGAGATTCTAAAAAAATTCAACATTATAGAAATGTATGAATTTCTAACAACTTGTGACTTTAGTTTCATACACGAACCAAAGAGATCTCTTTTAAGGAAAGACAAAGATGATTATGCAAAAAAAAGATCACTTGAGAAAAGAGAATCTCATAAGTATATTGAGCGATGGAATTTGAAATCTGAACAGATAGCAGAGAAAGCGGAAATAGTAGGAAATACAACGAATCTTCTGAATATCATTAAATTTGGAGTAAATTCAGCTGAAGGAGTCAATTTTCGGTCTCTCTATGAGAAGATATTGAAAAATATAGTTCTATTTTATAACTATACTTGCATGGATGGCACAAATAAAATATTCAAAAATTTGGGACATCGTTTACCAGAAGTATTATACGACGAGATTCTGATGTATAAAATGATAAGTATTCTATTAAATTTTAAAAGTAGATTTAGAAGAATATCTGATTTCATTCATGAATCTATACTACGCGTAAAAGTTATTGAGAATAAAGAAAAAATAATTATTTCAGATTCATTTAATCTCGAAGATATTTTACCTTCGAAACGTCGTATACAATTGGGAATATGGAATTCCTTATATCTAGAGGAAAATGGAAATCAAGGAGCAGAATTTAATTCTTGTTCCGGGGAGAATAGACGTAACTACGAGGAACCAATAAAAAAAGAAGATCGAAAATTTAACGCAAATGAAACTCAAATGATTAAACGGTCTCTTTGGTCCAGCTATCGATTGGAAGATCTGGGTTGTATGAATAGATTTCGGTTTAATACAAATGATGGAAGTCGATTCGCTATGTCAAGAATTTGTATGTATCCCTCAAAAAACAGTTGAAAAAAAAAAAAAAAAAATAAAAAAAATGTTTGCATTTTTTTTCTCTTTTTCATTCAGTATTTTCAGTTATGAACAATTTTTATCATTGTTTATAGCATTCCATCAGGATTTCTCTAAATAAAAATTTGGATTATATTATATGGAAATTACGAACCTTTTTATTATTTATCCATCACTATTTGAAAGAATGTGCTATTTGTCACTACTCAAATAGAATCTTGTTTATTCTCTATGAATTTATCCAGTTTTTTAAGAATATTTGGAAAAATGTTATTCTATTTTATAGACATCTTAAGATATTGAAAATCTTGCTCTTATTTTTGTAAAAAAACTATTAATTAGCTACAATCCAAAATTTTTATTTTTTCTCTCTATCATATAATTAATTTAGGAGCAATTGTTGTTCCTATGGCTAAAAATACATTGATTCGTTCATCTTTGGTTCCCGAAAAACAAACAGGATCTGTTGAGTTTCAAATATCCCATTTAACTAATCGAATTTTGAAACCTACCTATCATTTAAAATTGCATGGCAAAGACTATTCATCTCAGAGAGGTTTGTGGAAAATCCTAGGAAAACGTGAACGTCTTTTGGTTCATCTATCTCAAAAAAATTCACTCTGTTACGAAAATTTGATTAATCAATTACGTATTCGCGGACTGAAAAAACGTTAATTTATCTTTTAGAATCTTTAGCTAAGCATCCACTGTAATTATATCAATATGAAGAATGAAAATTTCCTTATTCTTATTCATTTCTGGAATTATTCGAGGGAGAGCGGCATATGACCATGCTCACTACAAAGAGAGATCCCATGATAATAAGTATGGGCCCTCATCATCCATCAATGCATGGTGTTCTTCGACTTATTGTTACCTTAGATGGTGAAGATGTTACTGGTTGTGAACCCATATTAGGTTATTTACATAGAGGAATGGAAAAGATTGCTGAAAATAGAACAGTTGTCCAATATCTTCCCTACGTCACACGATGGGATTATTTAGCTACTATGTTCGCAGAAGCAGTAACAGCAAATGCACCAGAAAGATTGACCAATATTCAGGTGCCTAAAAGAGCTAGTTATATAAGAATCATTATGCTAGAGTTAAGTCGCATAGCTTCCCATTTGTTATGGCTCGGACCCTTTATGGCTGATATTGGTGCACAAACTCCTTCCTTCTACATCTTCAGGGAAAGAGAAATGATATATGATTTATTCGAAGCCGCAACTGGTATGCGAATGATGCATAATTATTTTCGTATCGGGGGAGTAGCCGCAGATCTACCTTACGGTTGGGTAGACAAATGTTTAGACTTTTGTGATTATTTCCTACCGAAGATGGATGAATATGAAAGACTTATTACACGAAATCCTATCTTTTTGAAACGAGTTGAGGGAGTAGGTATTATTGGTAGAGAAGAAGCCATAAATTGGGGTTTATCAGGGCCTATGCCACGAGCTTCAGGAGTAAAATGGGATGTTCGTAAAGTTGATCATCATGAATGTTACGATGAGTTGGATTGGCAAATTCAATGGCAAAAAGATGGAGATTCATTAGCTCGTTATTTGGTACGAATCGGAGAAATGAGAGAATCCGTGAAAATAATCAAACAAGCTTTGGAAGTTATTCCAGGGGGGCCTTTTGAAAATTTGGAAGCTCGACGGCTTGATCAAGTAAATAAATCAAATTGGAATGATTTTGATTATCGATTCATTGGTAAAAAGCCCTCTCCCACTTTCAAGTTACCCAAAAATGAGCTTTATTTTAGAATTGAAGCTCCTAAAGGAGAATTAGGTATCTCTTTCATGGGAGACGATTCTTTCTTTCCTTGGAGATTCAAAATTCGCCCACCCGGTTTCCTCAATTTACAAATTCTTCCTCAACTTTTAAAAGGAGTGAAATTGGCAGATATTATGACAATTCTAGGTAGTATAGATATTATCACGGGAGAGGTTGATCGTTGAAATGGTGGTTAATACAGATATTGAGGAACAAGCTATCAATCTATTCCATAGATTAGGATTTCCAAGAGATTTATTCGGTTTTATATGGATTATCATCCCCATCATCACTCTCGTATTAGGAGTTACGATGGGAGTTCTAGTCATTATATGGCCTGAAAGAAAGATATCTGCAGGGATACAACAGCGTATTGGACCTGAATATACTGGCCCTTCGGGAATTATTCAAGCTCTGGCAGATGGAATAAAGCTACTATTGAAGGAAGATATTATTCCATCCAGGGGAGATTTATGGTTATTCAATATCGGACCGGCTGTGGTGATCATACCAGTTTTTCTAAGTTACTTAGTAATTCCTTTTGGCCACAACATTATTCTAGCTGATCTTGGTACAGGTGTTTTCTTTTGGATCGCTGTTTCAAGTATTGCTCTTCTCGGACCCCTCATGGCAGGATACGGATCAAATAATAAATATTCTTTCCCGGGTGGTCTTCGAGCCGCTGCTCAATCCATTAGTTATGAAATTCCTTTAGCTTTACGTGTGTCATCCATATCCCCACGTGTGATTCGTTGAAATACTAAACCTCTTTCACAAGAGAGTCAATTAAAAGGATGAGATAGTTTTTCCTCTTATCCTAGAAAACTAGATAGTCATATGGGTGAGATCAAACAGCTTCTTCATTTGCAGTAATAGGATCGAGTCCCATCCTCTATGTGCGGGAGTGAAAGCGTACGGAACGCAGGAAAAACTGTGTACCCGGGTTCAAGATTAGTTATCGGGGCCCGACAGCGGGGGCAAAAGATAAAATGTATGAAGTTATTACTATCATACTTAGGATTAGGCAAGAGTAGATGGTCAGGAACACTAAGATACGCGAAAGATTAGTAAAAAAAGCATCTTTTATAGATATTCCCAATAACGGGATTAGGACTTGACGTTGGTAGGGACGACCGAGTAGTACTTCCCCAGGACCCCGATCTGGAGTATATCCTTATCTACTAAACGAATGACTATCGGGAACGAAGTAATCCTTCATACAGTTCTCACCTCTCATATCATATCATATCATAAATGAGCATGAGTAAATTCTATCCTATAGAGAATATAAAATCTTCTTCTACTGAGAGACTTGAGTTAGCACTAACAAAAAAACTGTAAAGGCTGAGATAGATTCGAAAGCTTCTATTGTTATAGCAGACAGAATCTCATTGGTTCAATTGATTATGAAAATTTATCATTAAATTTTTGTTTCTCGATAGCCATCGAGGAGCCGTATGAAGCTAAAGTCTCATGTACGGTTCTGGAATAGAGATGCTAACAGTGATGCTAACATCGACTATGATTATCCGACAGCTTGGGTACAGTTGATATAGTCGAGGCGCAGTCCAAATATGGTTTTCGGGGATGGAATTTGTGGCGTCAACCTATAGGTTCCGTAGCTTTTTTTATTCCTTCCCCGGCGGAATGTGAAAGATTGCCTTTTGATTTACCAGAAGCAGAGGAAGAATTGATAGCAGGTTATCAAACCGAGTACTCAGGTATAAAATTCGGCCTATTCTATGTTGCTTCTCATCCAAACCTATTAGCTTCTTCATTGTTCGTAACGGTTCTTTATTCAGGCGGATGGAACTTTTCTATCCCTTTCTTACCAGTTTTCGACCACTTAAAATTAAATTCAACTGATGGAACTGGTGAGGTTATCAATATTGCAATAGGAATTACTATTACATTAGCTAAAGCTTATTTATCTTTGTTCATTTCTATCATGGCAAGATGGACCTTACCCAGAGTGAGAATGGATCAATTATTGGATCTTGGTTGGAAATTTCTTTTGCCTGTCGCCCTGGGTAATTTATTATTAACAGCTTCTTTTCAACTTCTTTCACTATAATTTATTTATGTGAATAAGATTCTATAATAAACACATTTATAATTTATATATTTATTCAATCTTATGAGTTGGATAAAAAAAAAAAAAAAAAAAGAATTGAATAATTTATTCGAGGGTATCTACCATATGTTTTCCATGGTGAATGGACTCCGGGATTATAGTCAACAAGCAATTCAAGCTGCGAGGTATATCGGTCGAGGTTTTATGGTGACCTTGGATCACATGAATCGTTTACCTATGACCATTCAATATCCCTACGAAAAATTGATTCCATCAGAGCGATTTCGTGGACGTATTCACTTTGAATTTGATAAATGTATTGCTTGTGAAGTATGCGTTCGTGTATGTCCAATTAATCTACCTGTTGTTGATTGGGAATTGAAAAGGAACATGAAAAAGAAACAATTGAAAAGTTACAGTATTGATTTTGGAGTTTGTATATTTTGCGGAAACTGTGTCGAATATTGTCCCACGAACTGTTTGTCAATGACTGAAGAATATGAACTTTCGACCTATGATCGTCATGAATTAAATTATGATCAGATTGCTTTAGGACGTTTGCCCATATCAGTGATCAAAGATTCTACAATTCAAGCTATTCCAAGTTTAAATTATTTATCTAAGGGAGTTATGGAAGGACATCTCGATTCAAGAGATGTAACTGATTCTTACATCGAGTTCGATTGAGAAGCGGAAAAAAGGGGTGAAAAAACAATAAATATAGAGTTTCTTTCTGAATTAACTCGGAATATAATTATATAGAAACAGGGTAATTTTTTTGAGTCAGTGAATAGGATCCTGAAAGAGAGGACTTTCGTTTATTGCGAACATGATCAATTTACCTGAACCAATTCATGAGGCTATTTTTGTCTCCTTAGAGTCAGGTCCCATATTAGGAGGTCCAGGAGTAGTATCGCTCACAAATATAGTTTATTCCGCTCCTCTTTCAGGATCAGTTTTCGCTTGTATATCCCCTCCATATCTTTTACTGAATGCGGACTTTGTAGCTGCTGTGCAAATCTCGATTCATGTAGGAGCCGTAAATGTTTCAATTGTATCTGCTGTTACGTCAACGAATGAGCCACAATCTTTCCATCTTTCTACATACCGGACTGCAGGAGATGGAATTACTTTAGCACTTTGCATAAGTCTTTTTTTTCTACCGATCATTATGATCCTAGATACATCATGGTCTAGAGTATCCTTAATTGTATTACCGGGTGGGATCGTGGAAGAACCTTTAACAGATGACGTTCAACGTATTGGATCCCATTTATTAACCGATTCTTTGCTTCCATTTGAACTTCTTTCTATAGTTCTTTTGGTTGCTCTAGTAGGAGCTATTACTACGGCTCGCCGAGGAAAAATGTTTGAACTGGAGGAGAGTGAGGTGTTATAGGCTAAAGATGATTTTTTCGTTTCATGAGTACTATAAAAACTTTTTTTTATACTTACTTACTTAACTTTTATTTATACTTAAGAACCTTAGGATCCATAAGGAGTTAATTGATCATGCTTGAACATGCACTTATTCCAGGTGCTTTCCTATTCTGTATTGGCATTTACGGATTAATCACGAGTCGGAGTATGATCAGAGCACCTATGTGTCTCGAGTCAATTTTCAATGCAGTTAATATAAATCTTGTCACATTTTCCAATTTTTTGGACATTCAACAAGTAAAAGGAGAGATTTTTTCCATCTCCATTGTAGCTATTGCAGCTGCTGAAGCAGCTATTGGATTAGCCATTGTTCTAGCTATCTATCGCAACAGAAAATCAATTCGTATTGATCAATTCAATTTATTAAAATGGTAATAAAGTTATAAATCTGGATATATTCTATTTTTTTCTTCACCTTTTGAAAAGGATATATAAAGATCTGATATGTCATTCCGATTTATAAACAAATAGAGATTATTTCATATAAAATTCATTTATTTGTTATGCTAGTGGTTAATATAAATGATTAAGTTGTATTAAGTAAAGTATAAAAAATTCGAATCGGTTTCATTCAGAATCGATAAATAATCAAAGTTGTATATTCCAAATATTCATTAATACAAAGATTCATCAAATGGATTTTATCGGTATAATATTGCCATTAGCAATACATCGGTAAAATCTTAGTAAATTTAAGGCTCATGGTATCTCCCGGTATTGTTGGAAATCAATAGATCCAATGGCACATTCAGTAAAGATTTATGATACATGTATTGGTTGTACCCAATGTGTAAGAGCTTGCCTCACGGATGTATCAGAAACGGTACCTTGGGATGGATGTAAGGCTAACCAGATTGCTCCTGCTCCCAGAACAGAAGACTGCGTAGGTTGTAAAAGGTGCGAATCCGCTTGTCCAACAGATTTTCTGAGTGTACGCGTTTATTTGGGATCCGAGACGACTCGCAGTACGGGTTTAGCTTATTGACCGATAGATACTATGGAAAAAGAATGGTTGGCTCTTTCTGAAAGGTTTAACCTATTCTTCTAATAAATAGGAATTCGTACTTATTCGATAAAGACCCATACTCAAACAAAATCTTGGGAATGGGTTTTCTGTTCAAAATCCCCCTATCCTCATCATGAGCAACTATCCTTGGCTAACAATAATTGTTCCTTTACCTATACCCGCGGGTTCATCAATCCCATTATTCCCCTATAGGGGGAATAAGATTGTTCGATGGTATACTTCAGGCATTTGCTTGTCAGAGTTCCTTTTAATAACCTATATATTTTGTTATCATTTCAATTTTAATAATCCATTTATTCAATTGAAAGAAGATTATAATTGGATAAATCCCATTGATTTTCATTGGAGATTGGGGATTGATGGACTTTCCATTGGGCTTATTTCATCGACAGGATTCATTACTACTTTAGCTACTTCAGCGGCTTGGCCAGTTACCCGAAGTCCACGATTATTTCATTTCTCGATGTTAGCAATGTACGGCGGCCAGGTAGGATCATCCGCTCCTCAAGATACTTCACTTTCTTTTTTTATGTGGGAGCCGGAACTAATTCCTGTTCACTTACCTTTGTCCATGTGGGGGGGGAAAAGGCGTCTATACGCAGCCACAAAATTTATTTTGTACACTGCAGGTGGTTCCATTTTTCTCCCAATAGGAGCTTTAACTATGAGTCTCTATGGATCTGATGAACCAACATTGGACTCTCAAAATTTAGCTAATAAATCCTATCCTATAGTATTAGAAATAGTCTTATACCTAAGCTTCCCCGTAGCTTATGCTGTGAAACTACCAATCTTTCCCTTACACACCTGGTTGCCAGATACTCATGGGGAAGCACATTATAGTACATGTATGCTTCCAGCTGGGATTCTCTTGAAAATGGGAGGATATGGACCAATTCGGATTAATATGGAATTATTGCCCCATGCCCATTCCATATTTTCCCCATGGTTAGTAATAGTGGGAGCAATTCAAATCGTTTATGCAGCTCCAATCCCTTTAAGTCAACGTAATTTAAAGAGAAGAATTGCTTATTCATCAGTATCTCATATGGGTTTCGTACCTATTGGTATTGGTTTCGTAACGGATATAGGCCTTAATGGAGCTATTCCACAGATGATTCCTCACGGATTAATTGGTGCTGCCCTTTTTTCTTCAGCAGGAACAAGTTATGATAGAATACGTACCCTTTTCATTGACCGAATGGGGGGAATAGCTGTTTCAATGCCTAAAACATTCACCATGTTTAGTAGCTTTCCAGTAGCATCTCTCGCATTACCGGGCATGAGTGGCTTCATATCAGAATTAATGGTTTCTTTGGGAATGGTTGGTAGTCGAAACTACTCCTTTACTTCAAAAATAATTATTACCGTAATAGAAGCAATTGGAATAATCTTAACCCCTATTTACTCGTTGCCCATGTTACGTCAAATGTTCTATGGATATAAGGTTTCTAATGCTCCGATTTCCCACATCATGGATTCTGGACCACGAGAGATTCTCATTCTAATTCGCTTTTTGTTGCCTATAGTAGGCATTGGTTTTTATCCCGATCTGGTCTTACCCTTGTGGAACAGCAAGGTGGATTTTATTCTATCCTGGGATCTCCGGAAGCGGTAGTTAAGAGTTTGATTACTTCTGAGTAATAAATACAGATTATAAAAATCACTATTTGATTTTCACAATTATTTATTTCAAATAGTGATTTTTACAATTTCATAGAATCTCGAAAATTATTTTCTTTTGATCGACGAAACAAAGCAAGGTGCACTTTAAATTACATCCTGGATTAATTTAACCATCCATGGCTGTGTAAACCTTTTCCTGAGGGATTAACTCCTAAGTAACGAATCCGAGTTGTGGAAAACCCCGAGGAAGCTGCAATTGCTGGTTCTTTACCTCGCCAACTCTTAGTTACTCTAGTATGCATATAAGTTGCAAACATAAGCCAAGTGATTGAAGCCCAAGTCTCTTTGGGATCCCAGTTCCAATAATATCCCCATGCTTCATTAGCCCACACTGCTCCAGAAAGAATACCTAAGGTTAAAAGGGGAGAGCCTAGACTAGTAATTCGATAACTCCAATGATCTGATTGTTGAGTCAATTGGTCTTCACGAGAATTTATAGATAACAGAAAGGGAGTGTTTGGTGAATCGCACTCTCCCCGTTCATTGCTCTTTTCTGAGGAGGACCAGATGGATGAGTCTATACCGGAAATAATTATTGGGGTATCCATATTCTTTTTTGATGTAATGACCGAAGGAGCTATTGCTAATAGGGACCCACGTGAAAGAGTTGCGTGACTGAACATCATCATACTTACATGCATCATTAACCGATGAGATTGTAGAGCAGGCACTAGGACTGTGGATTGCTGCATTTCTCTGGGAACACTTGAAGTAGCAGAACCATGAGTTAACATAGCACTTGGTGCAGTAATTGTACCCAACCAATCATTCTGGCTCCGAATCAGAACCGTATGAATTAAACGGAAGCTCCGTGAAGGAAACATAGGTGACTCATATGAGTTACTTAATGGTGAATGCCCGGGGTAAAGCCAGCGAGTTGATAGAAATCCTGTTATACAAATAAAAGTAATTATCACGCTTCTTCGGCCTAAATTGCTCAGTTTCTTGTTTCTTATATAGACCAATTTTCCCCAATAGGGAAGGGTGACGGAAAAAAGGAGAAAGAGAGGTGTGTGAGCTAATATATGTTCCAAGGTTCTGAGTATCATAATAATTTAAATTTTTTACATTACATTATTATTCTGGAATGAACTAATTAAAAAATTTCATTTCACAGATTGATTTATTATATTATAAATAAATATATATTTATTTATATATATAAATAAATAAAATATAAATAAATAAATAAGATGAATAGATCTTAAATTCCAAATGTAAAAAGACCTTAATTTCTCAATCTATTTTTATTTTATAGGTGCAAAGATGCCGCCACTCGGATTCGAACCGAGATGCTTTAGCACTGCTTCCTAAGAGCAGCGTGTCTACCAATTTCACCATGGCGGCTCGTCGTAGAACATAATAGCATGCTTTATACTAAAATGTCAAATAACATTATAATTAAATTATATGGTAATCTTAAATATAAACTTTCACTAATTAGAATATTATAATGAATTATTCTGTTGTAACGGAGCATAGCGCAGCTAGGTAGCGTATCATCTTGGGGTGATGGAGGTCGTGGGTTCAAATCCCGCTGCTCCGAGAAGAATCTTTTCGTTGGACTTCATAACAGAATGAACATCTTTAAACTTAGTGGAGAGGAAGGAAAGATAAAAGCTATTCCGGATCTATAAAGGGAGAAGTATAGAAAAGGATTTTCATATCAAATATTCTTATCTTATTGAAAAAGATTATTCTATTATATATATATATATATATATATATATATATATATATATATATATATAATATTTCATATATAGTTATAGCTTAATAAAATCCATAAATTCGTAAATTAAACTATTCTTTTTTTTGTATGGAAGAATTATTCTTTCCATACACGGGAGCATTTTCTTTAGAAGATACAGTATCTTTATCTATATCTATGTCGTAATTCATCTGATTTATGAATGGATTCAATTTCAGATTATTCGGATTTTATTTTGTTGTATAGTAAAAACTATTGGAACGACCAGTTGAAATAGATTGAGCTAGAGAAAAAGCTTTTACCGCAGCCCGATTAGCTTTTTCTGTCCATACAGTTTTACGACTTTTCTTTTTCGATTTAGAAGTACGCTTCTTTGGGACCGCCATAACGAGGAATGCCTCTATATATATGTATATTTTTGCAGAAACATGTATAGTTTGTGTATAGTCATTTTTTAAAATAATTGAAGGATTTACGCTTAGAAAATAAAGGCTTCCAATAATCTTGATATTGGGAATCGTGTCATATGAATAATTAATTTATTCATATAAATCTTTCCCATTTGGACAGATGGAATCCACTACAAATCGAACCAAATTTTGTCGATGTCCTAACTTACGTCGTGTTTTCTTTCCAGAACGCTTTTTATGAATGGTAATTCTGTTTTCAAGATGGGACTGCAGAATTCTTCCTTTGACTACTGCACCTCCCAACCAGGGATGTCCAAGATTTATGGTAGATTCATGATAAATCATTAATACTCGATAGATTAATATTTTAGTATTTGGGCTCGAGAGATTTGGTCTCAATGACGCGGAATGACGAACATCATAAAATCTTCCTGGTTCCACTCGGATTTGCTCACCTCCGGTTTCAATTACTGCGTATGCATTCATTACAAAATTGGATTTATAAATAGGAAATGGTTATAGATTGGAAAATCGAAATTAAATGTTAGTAACTGGAGTAGAACAAGCAAATATTTCCTTTCCAATTGTTCCATCCTTCATCAAGTTTTGCTACGAACAACTAATTTTCTGATAGAAATGGAAAATATCTCTTGATTAGGGAGATACATGTAAAATCTCATTGCTTTATAATAACTCATTACTTTATAATAAGAGAAATTTTTTTAGTAATATTTCAGTTATTTTTTGAATGAAGAAGAATCAATTTTATTGATCCAAATTTCATTCGAATAAAGATTTCGAATAAATGGGATATAATTTCATCATTCACTTATTCCCTTTTTTCTTCCCCCATACTGTAAATTATAAACCAAAAATGAAATAGTTTCATTCCCGAAAGAATCTTCTATGAAACTAATATATCATGCTTGGATGGTGCCTTTATTTCCACTTATATCCTCCATTCTAATAGGATTGGGATTGTTTTTCTTTCCAAAGGCAACTAAAAATCTTCGTCGTATATATGCCATTATCAGCATTTCACTGCTAGGCACAGCTATGTTCATTTCTCCCCACCTTTCTTGGCAACAAATTAATGGTAATCCCATTTATCGATACTTATGGTCTTGGATTCACAATAAAAATGTTACTTTGGAAGTAGGTTATTTGATTGATCCACTCACTCCCATTATGTCAGTACCAATTACTACTATAGGAGTTATGGTTACGATTCACAGTGACAGTTATATGCCTCATGACCAAGGATATCTAAGGTTCTTCGCTTATCCCAGTCTCTCCAATGCCCCCATGCCAGGATTGGTTCTTAGTCCCAATCTAATACAAATTCATATCTTTCGGGAATTAGTAGGAATGTGCTCTTATTCATTAATAGGTTTTCGGTTCACTCGACCTAATGCAGCTAATGCTCGTCAAAAAGCTTCTATAACTAATCGTGTAGGAGATTCCGGATCATCATTGGGAATCTCAGGTTCCTATCGGATAACAGGCAGTTTTGAATTTGAAGATTTATCTGAATTATTCAATAAGTTGCTCGCCAATCATGAAGTTAGTTTATTTTTTGCTACCTTCTGTGCTCTCTCCCCATTCCCAGGTTCAGTAGCTAAATCCGCGCAATCTCCACTTCATGTATGGTTGCCTGATGCTATGGAAGGACCCACTCCTATTTCAGCCCCTATTCATGCTGCTACTATGGTAGCAGCGGGAATCTTTCTCGTGGCTCGAATGTTCCCGCTCTTCAAAGCTTTACCCCTTATGATGAGCCTAATCTCTCGGATAGGTGGAATAACAGCCCTATTAGGAGCCACAATAGCTCTTGCTCAAAAAGATCTTAAAAGAGTCTTAGCTTATTCTACAATGTCCCAATTAGGTTACATTATGTTAGCCCCAGGTATAGGTTCTTATCGAGCTGCTCTGTTCCATCTTATTACGCATGCTTATTCTAAGGCTCTATCATTTCCTGGATCCGGATCGGTCATTCATTCTATGGAACCTATTGTTGGATATTGTCCCGATAAAAGCCAAAATATGGCTTTTATGGGTGGCTTGAGAAAATACATGCCAATTACAGGAACCACTTTTCTTCTAGGCACACTCTCTCCTTGCGGTATTCCACCTTTTGCTTGTTTTCGGTCCAAAGATGAGATTCTTGCCGATAGTCGGTTATACTTTCCCATTCTCGGGTGGATGGCTTGGTTTATAGCAGGACTAACTGGATTCTATATGTTCCGTATGTATTTCCCCACTCCCGAAGGAGATTTTCGTGCCAACCCATTCAACAAACATTCTATTTCTCCTTCTGTTTCTATATGGGAGGAAAATCAAACTAGAAAATCTGGTAAGGGAATGGATTTTGCGTTGTCATTCGTACAAAATAAAAAGGGTTCGAAAGAATTAGAATTATTTAATCCTCTAGAGAATATTGAAGAATCTGGTGAGAAAGAGATGGAGAATCCTGTTTCGACTCATTATTCTCAGAAAGAATATCCTTTATATCCCAAGGAATCGAATAATATAATGTTATTCCCCTTACTCGTGCCAACAATACCCACTTTGTTCATTGGATTTATAGGAGTTCCTTTTTCTAAAGAAAAAATGGGTTTTGATTTATTATCCTATTGGCTGGATCCATCATTGAGTTATTCTCATAAAATGGATTCTGAAGAATTCTGGATAAATGCAACTACTTCGGTTGGTACAGCATTTTTGGGAATATTTATTGCTCTTATTCTTTACGGACCTCTCTTTCTCTCGCGGAACCTACAAGAAGAAACGGATCCTCAATCAGAAGGAATTTTAGGTTATTTTCCAAGTTCCTTATACAATTGGTCGTATTCCCGAGGTTATATAGATGGATATTATAATACGGTATTTGTTCGAGGTACACGAACATTAGCCGAAATAATTTCTTTTCCTGATCAACGGATCCTCGATGGGATTGTCAATGGCGTCGGTATCTCAAGTTTTTTCGGAGGGGAAGTATTGAGATATGGAGAAGGAGGAAGAATATCTTATTATTTATTCGGATTAATATCAGGTATGTTCATATTATTAATAATATAATGATGAAATATGACTATGATCTTCATATTTAAAATTAAAATATATTTTTGGTCAAAGAAAGTTAAAAGATAAAAAGATAAGAAATCAAAATCAAGGATTGATTAAGTAGATATAATCTTAAGAATTGGAGTAGCAATGGCGCACTGATATGTATTCCTCCGCTTTCTTAATCAATGACCATTACCTCATGAATTTACTTTTTTTTTACTAATATATATATATATATATATATATATATATATATATATATATTAAAGTATAGGTCCGAAATCGGGATAGGTATCTACGGTCCGAACATTTTATGTATGATTTAATCATAATATTGAAGACTTTGTTATCACATATAAATATACCATTTGTTTTGTAGTGAATAAAAAATATTGTGTTATTAATTCGTTGAAGAGATATTTTTATATCTTCGAATCCTCGTGATTCATCAATGTCTCCGGATTCGGACCATCCGGGGAATACTCTAAGCATGGGGATGATACAGAATCATAAGATTATTATAGCATATTCATTATTATCTATATATATATCCGTATGAAAAATAGGACTTTAGTACCTATCTTAAGGTCGTCCAGTTTTATTTCTGAGATACCAATATACCTCTGTCCCTTTGGAAAGACAAATACCTCCATTGATTCACTGCCCTCAATACTTCATATGAATTACGATGAGATATATACCAATAACAAGATATATGTTGTATATCTCGTTATTGATACGTAGAACAAAGCGAAAAGCATTCACTTCCGCATAGCATATACAGACCACACTAGTATTGTTCCTTCCCTTTATATATAAATAAATACAAATATTCAAGAATAATAAACTTGTTAATAAAATCTTTTATATAACATTCTTACTGATTTATAAGTTTTTTCTGTTTAAATTCTCCAAATATTTCATAAATTCAAAAATTTTATTACATTCTTAAATTATTTATCCCTTTTCACTAAGCTGGTCCAACCAAAATCTTCTAAACCATTATTACGTCGTAATGAACGAGTAACAAGTTCAAGAATATCTCTTGCATTGGTGAACCCATGAATTTGAGCAAAGGTAAATTCGACTGACCACTTGGTATTAATTTTTCTTGCTTCCAATGGATTAGCGTGAGCCATCCCAGTGATGGCTAAGTCAGGTTGTAACTCACGCATACGTTGTATCTGATTATAATTATCTGGTTTCTCTACGATTCGTGGCACGGGAACACACATGTTCCCACACGTATTCTGTAAAAATGCTAATTCAGCAGCTTGGTATCGTTTATCCATATATGGAATACCAATTTCATAAACAATCATTCCACACCTAATTAGGAATCGTGCTAGAGATACTTCTAGAAGATTGTCTCCCATAAAGAATACGGATTTTCCGCGTACCAAATCGAGATAATCTTCCAAGCTTTCCCACACTTGTTCCTCCCTTTCCCCTAAGCCTCGAGGTTCAATGTCAAACACAGAACAAATCTTTTCAATCCAAGCACGTGTTCCATCGGGACCGATAGGAAAGGGTGCTCCAATCAATCTGCATTTCCGACGTCGCATTAAAGTTGTTGCTGTACGACTCAAAAATGGATTAACACCACAAACGTAAACCCCATCGCCTAATAATGGAAGATTATTATATTTCTGAGCAGGTAACCAACCTGATATTTGAATAGATTGGCGTTTCAATTCTAAACCAAGTTGAAAAGCAACGCTCGAAGGTAGGGATCCAAAGAGAACTAAAGGAGTATTTTTCTTAGGATTCATAATAGGTTCGAGAGTCTCTTCCTTATTCCCGGGAAAGAAAAAGGAATCTTGTAAAGCTTGATTCTGTACGGTTTGGTTTCGTTCATCACCTAATAAATAGGAATCTCGTTCGGCACAACGATGTACCATAGCAGCTAGTACAGTATCTTCTCCCTGAGTGAAGGCATAGTCCAGTCCATTTGCTCTCGCTACTATAACTGGTATCCCGATTTCATTTTCCAGTTCTGGTGCCATGCCCTCCAAATCCATCTTTATTATTTCCGTGGTACAAGTACCGATCCATATAATAACACTAGGATTTCTATTTTTTATTATTTGAGAACAAAGTCTTTTTAACTCTTCATAATCATTTAATTGAGCTGAAATATCTCCTTCTTCCAATTCTGCCATGGCATAACGGGGTTCCGCGAAGATCATAACTCCGAGGGCATTTTGCAGGAAATAACCACATGTTTTTGTACCTACCACCAGAAAAAAACTATCTTCAATTTTTTGATATAACCAAGCTACACAGCTAATGGGACAAAAAGTATGATAGTTACCTGTTTCGCATTCAAAAGTGAGAGTTTCAGATGTTTTCACTGACATAGATATATTTCTTTGATTAATGAACAAAATAATTTAAGTCTTAAATTATTATCATAGAATCAAGCGAATTCTCTCGATCGTTTTTCTCTTCCCTATTCCCGATAGGATTTGAATAAAAATCGGAAAGTAAACTAAATAATTCTCGATCGGAAACTTCTTTCGGTACAATTCCTTCTGGTTTAGATAATATTTGGTCCGCTATATTTGAATAAAAATCACAAACATAGTTAAGAGAGGGCTGAGATTCAACCATTTCAAATAATGTTTTACCCCTCACTCTAGATACTCGGATATGTTCAATGAGAGGTAATACTTCTAATACGGGCATTGAACAAGCTTCTACATATTTATCAATAAGATCTCTTTCCGATGTGCGATTTCCTACCAAGCCCGCCGGGCGAAGTGGGTGTGTACGCGCCTTTTCCCCAACAGAAGCAGCAATACGATTAGTTGCAAATAATGCGTCAAATCCATTATCTGTAATTATAATGCAAAAATCTGCATAATTTAATGGAGAAGCAAAACCTCCACAGACTACATCACCTAATACATCAAACGAAATAATATCATATTCATAAGAAGCGTTTAATTCCTTCAACAATTTAACAGTCTCTCCTACTGCATATCCTCCACACCCAGCTCCTGCGGGTGGTCCTCCCGCTTCCACGCAATCAACCCCCCCATAACCTTTATAAATTACGTCTTCGGGCCAAACATCTTCATAATGATAATCCTTGGATTGTGAAGTATCTATAATGGTAGGTATCAAAAATCCTGTAAGGGTAAAAGTACTATCATGTTTAGGATCACATCCAATTTGTGAAACTCGTTTACCACGTCTTGCTGAAGCAATTGGAATATTGCAACTTGTCGTTGATTTACCGATTCCACCTTTCCCATGAACTGCCACTTTCGTTTTGAACATATCCTATTTTTTTTTTTATTTATTTTTATCTTTTATTAATTGAATATTCTTCTTAAGCGACTATTCTTGTAGCTTTCTCATAATTCATAGTCAATATTATGATAATTAATTCTCGATATTGATTTCCCCACTTCCTTAATGCCTACTATCTCATGGATAGACATAACCAACTTTGTAGGGGCGACCTAGCCTACACGGAGGTAAATGAAGCGCCTTCTTTACAAAATCTTTTTGTTAATTATTTTTCTGGGTTCGATATGGAAATTTTTTTTTTAAAGTAAAGTTTCAATTTCCTTTTGAAAAATATTTCTATCCTTCAGAAGCATTTTCATTATATTATTCAATGACATTCTGTTAGATATAAATAAATTTGATAAATATTTGTGACTTTCAAAAAGAGTACTATGAATGAAAGTATATAATGAACTATTTACGTCAAGCCATTCTTCGTAATTATTCAATGATTCGAGACGAATAAAAAACAAATCACTCTTTGACGAAGATTCAATCAACCAGGGTTCATACAAAACTTCGGATTTTTTTCCGTATACATATTCGAGTAGGACACCAAAATTCCGTTCGAATTTATTTTCCAATTTACTTTTGCTATTTATTTCTTCATCTTCATCTTTTAAATTTTCTTCATCTTCATCTTCATCTTCATTTTCATCTTTTAAATTTTCTTCATCTTCCTCTTCTTCTTCCTCTTTATAATAAACAGAAAAGTCTCTGAAATCTCTTTTCACCTTTAAAACTTTAAATTTTTCTTCGTAAATAATATAAAGCTGTTTTATCGTTTCTTTATCCACAAATAATTCTCGAAGTGAAAATAAAACAGGGGGATTTTTTTCAAATATTGATAAATCTGTGGGATCCCAGACGAATCGTTTCCTCATGAATAACAATGGTTCATAAGATAATTGATATTTCGTCGATGGAGGGATCTCAAATATTACAGATTGTTCTTTAAATAAAACCTCTTCCATTTGGGACTCTATTATCTCTAAGATTTTCAGTGATTCTTCATATGAGAACCTCTTATAACCATAACGAAAAGGATAATAAAAAATAGATTTGAAACAGAAAAGCGGTTTCGTTATATTCTTTCCATAAAGTGCTGCTATTTCAGATTCAAATTGAAAGAATTTATCCGGTATTCCTATCCAATACAAGTTATCGCAAAAAAAATCGAGACGCCGTTTATTGAAAGTAAAAGCTGTATCGGTCGCCATTCCGTATCTTCTCACCGCCCTCCTGTATGAAAAAGTATAAAATTTTTGCATTTGCATTATAATCATAGGAACTCTTGTTTCAGGATGAGAAGCAAATCTTACTTTATTATTAATTTCATTATTAATAGAATTATCTTGATGTGTTTCCAACCATGGAAATTCTACCAAAAGATTCTCCGAAAAAGAACAGGCTATATCGAAAGAATTTTCATATTCATCCTCGAAAAAGATCGAATTTTCTTCTTTATCTTCCGATATAAACCAAGAATCTCGAGCTGCTAATCCAGCTAAGCACCCCAGAATATAGGATAATATAGTAAATTCTTTTATAGTGTTTTCGGTAATAGAAGATTCTAAATATTTAAACAAATCATCAAAATTGCCTTTCAAAAAAATGTCAGTAGATTTACCTTCACATAGAGGGCTCGTTTTAATACTTCTTATAACTATGTTCTCAACAGCCTTTCCTACTCTATAAAGATGTTTTTCGTAATTTCGACTAATATCTATATACTTTTCGCAATCGAAAAACCTATCAACAAAAGCTTTGTAAAAAACGTCATTGGGAATGATTTGTCCATAGAAAAAAGCTCTGATTTTATTATTGCAGAAAACCCATTCATCACGGGAAATACCGAATAATAAAAATTCATTAGCAATTGACTCTAAATCTCGTAATGCGTAATAAGAGAAGGTTCCATATCCAAACTCATTGAGAAAAGACCAATCAATATTCTCTAGATGAGAAGAACATTTGCTACGTAGGGGAATAGGAAATCCCTTCTGCCGTTCTGAGATACTAAGCATTCGAATATTTATTAATCTATCTAATCGATTTGGACATATTAGAGATGGATCCATTTTTTCGGGAAGATGAGTTGAACCAATAACAATCATACTACTAGAAGTATTATTGGCAATCTCAGTGAAAGATATTAATAATAAATGTAATTGAAGTGATAATACTTCAACACTAGGTTTACTAGGTTCTAGTTGAGTTTTAACCATGATATCATTCACTTCATGAATATTTTTGATCCATATTATGGAGGGGGACATTTTTTTCACTGCTTCCAAGATAGAAATTAATCGGCACAGAATTCTCATAAAAAGTGTCATCTCATTCTCTATAATGTAATGATCACATCTATATGAATAATCCTCTTTATACAAATACCTCATAGATATTTGTATTAAAGAAACACAAGAGTCTACTGCTAGATCTTTTATTAAATATGATGATCTTTCTATTTCCGTTTCCGTGGTACTTATTAGTAAAATCCCTTTGGAAAGGGATAATCCTAATTCGAATGGAGCAGAAATCATTCTAGATTTAAGATTCAATGAAGTCATTCTTTGCTGAAACGCGAGGAAAACCCGAGATTCCGCTGAATCAAATTGATTAAGCGGGTAATTCATTAGATCCTTCTTATAACTTTCAGCCAAATATACTAAGTAATAAAACCCTTCTTTATTAGTAATCCGATAACCAAAATAATTATTCAATGAATTACGATAAGTAGTATTCGATCCATACTGAAAAACATTTTTTTCTGTTATTAGGGACCGAATTAATAATTCTTTCTCTATCGAAAAAGGGTCCGGGCTTTCATTATTATTCAACCATATTTTAATTTTTTCATTTGTGGATAAATATTTATTAATCTCTTTCCAAAAATAATTGATATTTATCAGAAAATAGTGGAAACTCCTTATCCTTATCCTTATAAAATTATATATATATATATATTTGTTTCTTCTACTAAACAAATAATGGAATATCCGATGAGGGAATATCAAATGATGGAATAATATCAAATAATAAAATATCCAATAAAAGAATGTTGAATAATATAATACCCAAGGATGAAGGTATTTCGAATGATGATATATCGTATCCAAATGGGGATACATAAACGCATCCAAACGATATTTTTGTAAAGAATTTGTTAAATATTCAAATATTCCGAAGCGTCTCCATAGGTCAATATGGTCCGAGTTTTCAGAGAGTAAGAGAACAAGGATAAAAAAACCTATTAATAAATATTCATCATTCCAATGATTTATATTTATTAATGACCTTCTGAATTTAAAATTAAATAATGGTTTGTTTGGTTGATCACCAATTCCTATTTCAATTCTTATTTTTCCTACATCCCCAGTGTGCGAAAATTGATAATTGCGGTTTAGTAATATCCTTGAAAATGCTTCTGAGAAGAATATATTATAAAAGTACTCCCACCATTCACGAGTAAAAAACCACAGCATATACGGCTCGAGCAATTTATATTTTTTAGAAATATCATCTTTTTGAGATATCACATACATTTTCGTTTCTTTAACTAATTCCTTTAGATGTGGTGAAAAAAATGATAAAGAAATAATTTCATTTTCTCCGAAGGAATTGAATAAATTTAAATTGGTTCTTTCCCTATCCATAACCTCGTTTTCAATCCCGTTTCTCGAATCTTCCATTAGACTATCTCTTCCAAACAATTCTTTGATCCGATAAAGCATTCCGTCGGTTCTACTCTGAATCCCTCCGAAAATTTCAGAGAGCACATTATTTTCGTAAGATTTATTTTGAATAAGACTCAGTTTCGGGTTTAAAGTCCTTTTACCCAAGAAAATATCAAACTCCTTTGTAGCGAGAATTGACTGGTAATAGTAAGTAATCTCGAAATTTACTATTTGTTTTTCCGTTAAAGGTGCTATAATAGGAAAGTTTCTAATAAAGTCAATATTTCTTTTTCCACGAATAAATGAATTAGTTTCAGTTAATGAATTTAATTTATATAAGTTATAAACAAATGCAAATATTTGATCACAACCTCTTTTTAGATACTCAGGGGAAGAAATCTCGGATATCTGTGATCGAATAATTGAAAAAATTTCCTTTTCCGATAGAAAAGATATTATTTCAACGATAGACGAAGGATATATATATATAGGTAAAATATTTAATAATTGTTCATATGTAAGATCATAGTTTCGAATAGGATTTTTCTTCGTATTGCGGAGGAATAAGAAAGACCATCTCTTATTGGGATCCAATTGGAGATGATTCAAATAATTCGAAAACTCTAATGTATTTGCCCCACAAAAATAAGTTCTCAGGGAACTCTCATTAAATAGTTTTGCGGGATTCAAATTGTCTTGATTCTTAAATATGGAAAAAGTAGCAAGTGGTTCTATGCAATCAATATCATTGTTGAATTCGTTGTGGAATACATCGATGATAAATTGATCTACTGATATCCTATTCGGAGACGAGGGTGCTATTGATTTTTCATCGATCAAAAATTCAAATTCTAATTCACGATTATCTAAAACATTTCTTTTTGAATAAATACTTCTAGTATCAATGAAACTTGACAAAGAACTCAATGTATAAAAAAAATCTTTGAACTTATAAATCAGAAACTCAAATACCTTTATAAAGTTTTTATGAATTAAAAAAAACTTAAAGTAATTGTTATTAAGTTTCACATATCGACCACTCGAATTTTCATTAATGAAAGATCTCATTTCATTGTATACTATTCCAAAAAAGTTCTTTTTAGAAGAAACAAAATTCTTTAAGAATTCTGTAAAATTCCCAGTTTTATCGGACCATTCACATACATTCGCATTCCAATTGACATATTTATTATTTTTATAAACTTTAGAATAATTAAAACATTTTTTTTCAGTTCCTCTCCAATTAAATAAATGTCGGTTAATTATATTCCTTGCGACATTACCCAAACCTTCATTTTTTATCCAAAGTACATAAATTTGATTCTTTAAAAGAAAGTATGATTTTTTTATTAAATATGATCTATTTAATAATAATTCTTTAAAATGTATATGAATTTCATTTTTAATTAATTTATTAGTTTCGCGATCTGCTATATGAGATCTTTCTAAACTTTCCCTAAAAGGAGTTTTTATCAATTTTTCCCGAATGATCCAAGGTAGATGTTCATTATTCTCACCAGTAATACCTTTATTTGGTGAAATACATGAGAAAAAACCCGAATTTCTATCGTTTAACTTATTCTTGTCATTGGATGATAATGATAATAATATATATATTTCATTATAAAATTCTTCCATTATATGATTTACATGAAAAATAAGCTTCTTATAACTATGATCACGAAACTCATTAGGTTCGGTAATTAATAAAACGAAACGATCTATTATTGTTACCAATGATTCGGATCGGAAAAAATTGTAGAATATATTTATATATTGTTCATTGTCTTCGCGCGAGGACCGGAATGGATAAAGAATATTCCAACATGTACTACGATTCACAGATATAATAAAATCCAATATGTTTATATCACATTTATTCCTTCGAGTAATTTTAGGTCCAGCATCCAGAAGAACGAAATGATTCAAACAAATATTTTAGGATTTTCTTATATTCCACACATCAACTATTCTATTATTGTCATCTGATCGCATAGAATATCCAAAAAATTCAGATGATTTGATATTTTTGATAGACCTTTTAGTGCTATAAAAATCTATATCTAGTTTTTCTATCAGTAGTATGTCCAAAAAAGCATAACGAATCGATTTTGGAAAATTATCAATTAAAATTTCTCTTTCTCCCGTAAATAAATTATTTATTACATATTCTATGTCTTTCGCAAAAGATTCTTGAGAGATTGACAAATAAAACTTTGAAATTGATTCTATTTTATCTTGCTCCGTCCCGGTAAGAACAGAAGGAAAATACCGTCGAATAGCCGAATTGTTTATTAGTTGCTCATTGATACGTTCGTGGTTAATATATTCTCCCTGAAAAAGCCATTCAGAAAGATTTTTTCCGCAATCCAAATACTTATTCTCAGTCGAATTTAAAGTGAAATATATCTGAAAATCAGCATATCCTTTCCCTGAACTGAAAATATTAAAGTCTTTCTCTTTATTAATAGCTGCTTTATCCTCTTCCGAGATTATTCTATTATCTCTCTTATTATCTTTCTTACAAGCATGTTTTTTTTTTAAAGTATTCGATTCGCCTTGCATTCCCCGTTCACATTTACTGTGGTTCATACGAGTAACAGAAACTCTTTTTGACAAATGTAAATAGTTTGTTTCTACCACACTTTTCTTACTCGAACGATATGGAAAGATTAGTGATATGAAAAGTAACACTAAATTGAATATATGGATTCGATGTGAAGAATTGGAACAAATGATAAATAGAAAGTCGAAGAGCTTGTGTTCTCGATTGGAAAAGATTTCAGTTAACAATCCCAAATTCCATTTTGTCCATAAATTCAATAAATATCTATTCAATAAATATTGATGATCTTTATCCCAACAAGCTTTCTCCCAATGAGGGTTCTGTTGAGGTTTCTGCATCCTCTCCAATAAGAAATAGAATCCTTTCGGTATCAATTGTTTTTGCTTATATTTAGGTTTCTTTCCGTTCATACTTCGGTCTCTATTTTCCTCCAAAAAATGAAATGAAATGCCTATGCCTATGATGCGTAATCCTTTATATAATACATAATAATGATGACATGACACAAAGAAAAATTTACATCAAATCAAAATCAATTGAGACAGATTATTAATTATTAATAAGAATATTAATGGAATAGAAAGAATCTTTATTAGTTTTTATTTCGAAACAGAATCATTCACTCCATCATCTTTTTTTCACATACCTTTTAGTCAGTCAGAAAGGGTAGGCAAACGACGGGGGGGCGAAAGGGATTGCTATCGTTACCCCTTCTCCGTATAATAGAGGTTAGGGTGTACGCGAAGTTCCGGAGAAAGCTCCGTCCAACGGTTCATGCACTGGTCATAGGTCGGTCCGAAGAAAAAGAGTCTTCGAGTGTACATAGGATTGAATTCTCCGCATTGTTCCTGGGTAGCTCAGCGGTAGAGCGGTCGGCTGTTAACCGATTGGTCGTAGGTTCAAATCCTACCCAAGGAGATCCATATTTTTATAATCTAAGGGCTTACTTTGACACTTCGTCAGGAATGAGTGAAACGTTGCTCGTCATTGCTTATATCAATGCGAAATAGCCGGGGACGAGGATAAAGATGTACCCACCACCCACTTCCCGGTAGTCCTGGAAGAGAATGGAAGCAACGCACTCTCCGGAGTGCCGAGAAGCTAGGATAAGCAAATCCATCATTCTTTGTTCTGATGGCATTTCCAGAATAGAATTGGGGCTTCTATTCGCTCGACCTGTTACTAGCTGGTCCGGTAAAACTGCCGTGCCGATCCTTCTCTCGAAAATCATTGATGGGTCGGTCTCTGTATGCATGCCGTCAGTATCCTGACGCCGGGACAATATCTTGTTCTATAGCTCCAATTAGTTACTCTCGACTAGCCGATTGATAACTTAGGTAATGCACGAGCAGTCTTTTAAAGATGCATTCATAAACGAGGGGCTACTAACCCACTTCCGCGAGCAAGCATATTAGTGGTGATGAGGAGCGTGTTATTGCTGAGACTCCGCTCAACAAGCCTGGCGGTAAGGAAGAGTTGCGGGAGGTCAAAAAGAAATATGCGGGTTACGGGCTACTATACAAAACAGTTACCATTCTGTTTGGCGGAACACCTGC